AATCACAATATATATTTAATATTTATATTTCTTTTCTTTTTCTGTCGACCAGATATCAAGCAAACCCTTTCTAGACTAGTCTAACCTTACTCTATTTATTTTAGTATTTCATCAAAGTTTGAAATTATTTTATAAGTTCATCGCCTTGATTCTATTTTATCAAAAAAAAGGATTCCTTCTCTTTTTTTTGGTTGTCCATTACTTATTATATTATACTTATTTATACTTATTTTATACTTATTATATTATCCTTATTACTTATTCTATTATAAGTAAATCTAAAAAAATAACTGGAAAAATCTAAACTAAGAATAGAAATCTTTGACGAATGGGATCCAGAATTGTTATTATTTCGACACAAGAAAAGGAATTTTACACATCCCTTTCTTGTGCCGAAGGCTAGGAAGACGAAGAATACTCCCTGTAATTATTTGTTCCCCTCATTTATCCTTCCTTTCTATTCTCCGCTTACTTATCTTATGTTTAGTATCTAATCAAATTGAATTTAGAAAACAAAACCCATTCTGTGACATTTCAATCTGACAATAGGATATAATTATACCCCTCAAATTTAGATTGAAAAAAGAAAATAAGGGGTAAAGACAAATAGTCTTCTTCACAATATACATATTTTGAATGCGGTAAAAATAATTCCTAGAGAAAGAATATAAACAAGCAAAAGACTTTTCATACTTTTTTTCATCATACCTAACCTAATTGCCAGGAAGAATTTGTTCTTTTTTACAAATTTGATGTTGATAAATCCACGGATCTAGAAATTCATTTCGGACACTTGAACCTTCTCAAACTGTTTCTTTTTAAGAACCAAAAAGATTTGTGCAAAAACAATAGATGCCAAGAAGAACAAAAGGCCTTGGACACGTAGTGGATCTTGAAGTACTATTTCTGCATCCCCCTGACCAAATCCACCCACATTAGGATTACTTGTTAATGGTTGATCGAGTTTGATAGATTCACCCTCTGAAACAAGAAGTTCTGGTCCTGGGGGGATAATATCAACCACTTGATGTCCATCCAATGCATCCGTTATGGTTATTTCGTACCCCCCTTTTCCTTTTCGTATGATTTTGCTTACTATACCTGTTGCCGTAGCATTATAAACTGTATTGTTACTTTTGTTCCCGTCGGGATAAATCTGACCCCTTCCCCTGTTTCCGCCTACGTATATGGGATATTTTAAGAAATGAACATCCTTATTACTAGCAGGGTCTGGGGAAAGAATAGGAAAGATGATTTCACTATATTTTTGACCAGGAACAGGACCTATCACAAGAATATTTTTCTTAGTGGGGCGGTAGTTCTGAAAAGACAGATTGCCTATCTTTTCTTTCATCTCGGGCGAAATACGATCAGGTGGGGCTAACTCAAACCCCTCCGGTAAAATAAGAACAGCACCCACATTCAAAGCCCCTTTCTTACCATTAGCAAGAACTTGTTTCAGTTGCATATCATAAGGAATTCTAACAACCGCTTCAAATACAGTATCAGGAAGTACCGCTTGTGGAACCTCAATATCCACGGGTTTATTAGCTAAATGGCAATTGGCACATACAATACGCCCAGTTGCTTCTCGTGGATTTTCATACCCCTGCTGCGCAAAAATGGGATATGCATTTGAAATGGATGCCCCGGTTATTATATAGATCATGAGCGATACGGAAATGGATCGAGTAATCTCCTCCTTTATCCAAGAGAAAGTATTTCTAGTTTGCATGGTCCAATCATTGATCCCGAAAATTTCTACAATAAAATTAGGTAGGTCACTAGTATAGTTCCCTATCCACGATTCTGCTATTTACTTTTACTGAAAAAAATTTTACTGAAATAGAGGAGGAATTGGATTCCCCTGATGGGTAGAAAGAGTAAAGTAAGTACGACTTTGCATGCTTTGCTTATATACAAAGTAAGAAAGATTATAATTGAATCCGTGAATCATTTTTCAGTCATTCATTGAATGATAAATAACTACAAGTGACGGAGATACACGATTTAAATAACGAAAGATCCAATATTTAAAAATTGTATCTAGAATGACTGGAAAGGTAGAAACAAGACCAGATATAATTTGATCATTATGAGCAAATCCAAAATCTTTGTAGATATAGCCAATCATTAGTTCCCAACCGTGGGGCGAATGGAATCCGATACATAAATCAGTTAATAAAAGAATAGAAAAAGCTTTTATTGTGTCGCTTAAATTATATAGGAATTCTTGAACCCAAGAGTTAAGAATAACAAGTTCTTCATTCCCAAAAATAGAATAACCACTTAGAATAACGAAACAGATTAGATTTGTCGAGAAGTGCAAAATCGTATGGATACGATCCTCATTGTGCATCTTGATCAATTGGATCGTTTCTTTGTGGATTCCTATACGAAGTTTTTGTAGATGTGTTTCCGGGTATTCTTTTATCATTTCGTCCAACAGGAAGAGTTCCTCTACTTCTATGAATTGTTCTAGAATACTCTTTTCTTGAATATCATTCAAAAAAGTTTCGGATTGCCTAGTATTCCACCCATTAGTAATCCAAGATTTCAGACTTTTATTAAATGAGAGAGAGATCCACCAGGGCAAAAATACTATAGATGCAAGATATAGAAGGGGAGTGAATGCTTTCTTTTTTGCCATTTTTTCATCTGTGAATTGTTAATGAACCCACCTCATTCGTTGACTTTATGTGATCTAATCTTTCTATCAAGCATGACTTTCATTATATTATAAGGTAGGGGCCCATGAATCTATTCTCTGTTTTTTTTTTTGATTCAGTGCTTAGTCCTTGAATCTAAAAAGAATACAGAAATAGAAAATAAGAATCCACTTTGAATTCGAATGTTCGAATGAAATATATATATATATATTATTGTTATATATTATTGTTATATTATATTGTTATATTGTTTCCAGATATCTCAATTGATCAAATTCGAAGCAATTGCCCTCTTTCGATAACTGCCCGAAAGAACCGCTTCAAATAATAAAGATTATTCTATTCAGATTTTGAGACGAAGGAGCTCCCTGTCTATATCAAGATATCAATCAAATATGTCGAAAAATTTTCGCGGGTTATCTAGACTATATATAGTCTAGAGTCCAGGAATAATTGAAAAAAAAAAAATTATGAAAAATATTATGATGATCAAAAATGAGTGACAAATAAAGACAGAAAAGTTATCATTACGTTTATCATTATGTTATAAGAAAGAAATCTACTTGTTTAGTTCTTAAGGAGCACAAAAGAAAGGATAAAAGGGGAGGGACCGATTGACAAAAGGAAAGTAGAAAAATTGACAAGATATGATCTATCTGTATCTAACGTATCAACTCAAAATATTGAAAATAAAAAGCGAAAGTTTTTATTTCGAAATACTTTGATATATGAGATGAATCCATTATTTCGATTTCTTGCTTGTTTTGTTACTGAATTAAGTTGAGTGGTTTTACATTTACAGACACATAAAAAACAATTTTTGTGGACAAAAAAAACAGTTTTGTTTTGTTTTATGTTATGACTCTTCCGTATACGTCTGCTTTGGTTCGAATGGGCATTCTGAAGAAACTTCAGTTTAGTTCTGCTATAGAAAAAAGAGGATTCTTGGCTTGAGTTTTTTCCTCCTGCCGAGAAAGCATTTATTCTGCAATTCATTTCAAAAGACTTCAATCGGTACACGCAAAAAATAGGCCAATTCCGCAGCTTTTTGCTCAATTTCTCGTGGAGTCAAATTCTCATCAGTACGAGTCAAGGGAACGGCCCCCTGGCCTCTGATTTCCATATAAAGGACACGACGAGCATAAATACCCTCTTTAACTTCTATTCTGATGGACTGAATATCTTTCATAAGGAATCGTAGAAAGATGCGACGATTTTTTCCAGGAAAACCCCAACGAAAAATACATACTATTCCCTCTTTTCTATCGAATCGATCATAACCACTACCTACATTCCAAAAAATCGTGCACCACAAATAGGAACTAATAAAGAGACCTGCGATCCCATAGAAAGACATCACGATTCCTTGTGGAAAAAAAATGATTTGCTGAGACGGAAATAAAGATATCAAATTCCTACCAAGATAACTAGAAGTTCCAACTAATAAAAACCCTAATGAACCAAAAAAAAGGATAGAGGCCCAGCAGAAATTGCTTGTTTTTCGAGACCCCACTATAAATTCTATCCATATAGATTCTGATCGCCAACTCATACATACTAGATCCAGTTGCATTTTATTGGAATTGAGAGAATAACCAAAAAAATTCGATTTGACTTTTTTTGTTTCCGAAGTAACTCTCATCAACTAGTACTGTTTTGATATGAACTTTTAGAAGTAATTCATCAAATTTCTTAGATCTAAAATCATCCCCTTTATATGATCCCCTATACAGATCTACTAGATATATAGACTTTAATTTCATACATCCGTTCGGTACCGATCCACTTGCTATAATTCATTTACCCCTATATCATGTTTACGTATGCATAAGAGGAGCTTTTTCATTTATGTTCGGGGAAGCCGGATGTTATACAATATTCTACTAAATAGATATCCGTGGCATCTAAGTCTTTGAAAAAAAAAATATATAAGATTTGGTCTTGGCCTTGGCCCCATCGAATCTAAAAAATCTTAGTTTTTTGAACATACAAAGATAAAGAAGCCATTGCAATTGCCGGAAATACTAGGCCTACTAAAGGCACAAAAATAGAGGGAAAGCTGCTGAAAGTTGTCATAAAATGGGTACCTCAATTAAATATTTGTACCTGTTATTGTTATATTGTTAGTTAGAAATATATCTTATAATGATTATATTATAATTCGTATATTATACTAAGTATATCTAAATACTAAGTAGATCTAAGCGAGTATATATATCTAATAAGTGCAAGGAATGTAGAATTAAATAAAAGGACTTGCCCATCTTTCTAAATCAAATAAAATAGGTGTATGATAAGATAATCCACTTTCTTTATTATCTTACTTTATTCTTACTTTTCTTATTATTAGTCTATTGTTCTTGTCTTCTAATTTGAATTTAATAAAGAAAGAGTTTATTACAAATTGTCGAAAGATTCGATTCGTTAGAATCCGATCCAAGAACAGGGATTTTTAGTCAAAATAGAATTCTCGGGAGATATAGAAAGATGCAAAACTCTATATTTATATTTTTTCTATATTTGAATTATATATACATACGCAATAGAGGAAGATAAAATTCGTTTTATTTGTCTCGCCAAATTCGAATTTCATTTCACAGAAGGAAAAATTCGCTTTTTATCTTGTTGATAGAGGTTTACTCATTAGTAATCAGTAATATCGGTAAAAAAATAATAATAATAATTATCTACATAATTCGTTTTTCGACAATTCCATTTTATGTCACAAAGTCAAAGCCCGCATAATGGGCTTTGACTTTGATTCTGATAAACTAACTAACTACCTTTTCACTACAAAGAAAATAATTTAACTTAAGACTCTACTTGATTGAATTTTGATTCAAAGGAAAAAACCGTGGAGCTGAACTAACTCACTCAGAACACCTTTTAAAGGATTACGTGGTACGATTGGATCGAATAAACCCTTATGGAATAAATATTCAGCCGCCTGTGAACCTTCAGGTATTGTTTTATTCAATGTTTGCTCAATTACTCTTTTACCCGCAAATGCAATATAGGCATTGGGTTCAGCAATAATGATATCCCCCAACATACCAAAACTCGCGGTCACTCCACCAGTAGTAGGAGATGTAAGAATTGATACATAAAATAACTTTTTATTTGATTGATAATCATATAAAGCGGAAGATATTTTAGCCATTTGCATCAAGCTCAAACTTCCTTCTTGCATGCGTGCTCCTCCGGAAGCACACACTAGAATAAGAGGTAAAAAATTATTGGTAGCATATTCGATCAAACGGGTGATTTTCTCGCCTACTACAGATCCCATACTACCCCCCATAAACTGAAAATCCATAACCCCGATTGCTATAGGAATACCGTTTAGTTGACCTGTGCCTGTTTGAATAGCCTCAGTTAATCCTGTCTTTCTTTGATAAGAATCAATACGATCTTTATAAGGCTCTTCTTCAGACTGAAATTCAATGGGATCCAGAGAGATCATGTCTTCATCCATAGGACCCCAAGTACCTGGATCAATCGAAAGTTCGATTCTATCTGAACTACTCATTTTCAAATAATATCCACATTGTTCACAAATATTCATTTTTGACTTAAACAATTTCTTATAATTTAATCCATAACAATTTTCGCATTGAACCCACAAATGCTTGTATAGATCGAGATCATTAGAACTTTCTTTTAGAGTTAAATCATTACCATTTGCGCGAGTTCTTATATTGAAATTCTTGCCTTCACTACTATTTCCACCTTCATCACAAATGTAATTATAAATATAACTATCATTGTAATTGTCACTACCACTTAAAATGTAACTATCAATACAGATTTGAGAACGAAGATAAGAGTCAATACAACTATTAATGTGATTATTCCAACTATAGTTAGTATCATACAAGTTAAAATCATAGTGGGGATCGTCATTTTTCGATCCATTCTTCATATAACTAGAATTACGATAATTATAAAAAAAACTTTCTAGTTCCCTCAAAAAAGAATGATCATTGTCAATCTCAAAAATTTGATTTTCACTATCAAAATATATGGAATAACTATCCTGATTACTATCCCTAATTAAAAAGGTGTCATCAGAAATGAAATTCCGAATGTCTTTGACGCCAACTAAATGATCAACCTTACTGTAATAACTAGAGCTGTCACTACAACCATGAATGTTTTTATCCGTATCATTTCTAGCCGGGTCTTCGTTTACACTAGTATTTTCAATAGGACCAAGGCTATCCATTGATTTACTTAGCCCACATCTGTATTCTAATTCCCCCCTAGACAAGATCAAATTGAACCATGATTTTTCCATAGAGCTTTCTTGCCTCTATTTACATGAAAGTACAATAGATGAATAGTCATTCGATGAAAAATCAATTGAATATTTTATTTCCTATCAGAATACGCATACTAGATACAATCGCTAGGGTTATTAACGAATAATGAGTGAATATTGAAGGATTAGAAATATCAATTTTCAATTCTAAATAGTGATTTCCCCATGTTGTGGAAAATTCGCACTGAAAAAATTGAAAAATTTTTCTCCTATCAAGAACCTTTTTCGTAAAATCTCGTCTACTAATACAATAAGTTTCTATTCCAACACGGAACGAAAAGGACAACATACAGGATGGGTAGAAGAAGTTGTGATGCTTGGCTCGATCCATGATCCGAAACCGTGGGATATAGGATAGAAAAGAATACACCAATCCTAAGGATCCATACATAGGATTAATTATGGACCCAGGAGAAAATTTGAGTTGTGTTTAGTCTTTTATTTTTGTATTTAAGATCTTGTATATCTAAATAAAAATATATCTATCCAAAATATAGACAATAGGATCGG